ACTCCTCTCTATTTGTAATCCAATATGCAATTCAATGGGTTCCGTCAAGCTAGCTATATGCTGTGTATTGTCAACGACTTCTACATAAGGCGGTAAGATTATATCTTGAGCAGTTACATATCCAGGACCCCTGACACAAATAGAGGCGTCGCAAGTTCCGTATAGATTACTTCTCAATACAATTTCTTTCAAATTCATTAAAATGTCATGTACCGATTCTTGAATACCCGCTAGGGTAGAATACTCGTGTGGTATTTTCTCAGATTTTGCACGTGTGATACATGTTCCTTCTATTTCTCCAAGCAAAGCTCTGCGCATCGCGATGCCAATTGTGTCCGCTTGACCTTTCATAAGTGGAGACAGAATAAAGCGTCCATAATAAAGACGCTTATTGTCTGCTTTTGATTCAACACACTTCCACTGTAGTGTCCGAGTAGATACTGTTACTTTCTCTCGAACCATAATAATATTCAAATAATTGAATCATTTTTTTCTCTTGTTTAGCTTGAAATCTCTTCAATTTTTATTTCTACACACGTCGCTTTTTCGGAGGTCTACAGCCATTATGTGGCATAGGGGTTACATCCCGCACAAAAGTTAATAGTATACCACTTCTGCGAATAGCGCGTAATGCCGCGTCTCTTCCGAGACCCGGTCCTTTTATCATGACTTCTGCTCGTTGCATACCTTGATCCACTACTGTACGAATAGCATTTCCTGCTGCGGTTTGAGCAGCAAAGGGCGTACCCCTTCTTGTACCCTTGAATCCACAAGTACCGGCAGAGGACCAAGAAACCACTCGACCTCGTACATCTGTAACAGTCACAATAGTATTATTGAAACTTGCTTGAACATGAATAACCCCCTTTGGTATTCTCCGTGTATTCTTACGTGAACCAATACGTCCATTCTTACGTGAACCAATTCTCGGTATATTTTTTGCCATTTTTTCATCTCATAAATATGAGTCAGAGATATATGGATATATCCATTTCGTGTCAAAAAGGACCCCTCCCTTTTTTTACCCTTTTTACTTTTACATCGGGTGTTTTAACAAGTCTGATTATCCTTGTCTTTGTTTATGTCTTGGGTTGGAACAAATTACTATAATTCGTCCCCGCCTACGGATTAGTCGACATTTTTCACAAATTTTACGAACAGAAGCTCTTATTTTCATATTTGGCATTCCTCATTTTAATTCTGAATCTAGTTTTTGTAAGAAAATAGGTTTCTTGGAATTTTTTATCTTTAATCATCTTCTCACGAAAGGAATGTTGAAGTTGATAAAAACACCTAATCTTTCGAATCCTTATTGCGAAGTCGATAAATTATACGTCCTCTGGTTGAATCATAACGACTTACTTCAATTTTAACTCTATCGCCTGGTAGTATCCGTATAAAACTACGTCGGATCTTTCCCGAAACATAACCAAGAATCATATCTTGATTATCTAAGCGAATCCGGAACATACCGTTGGGAAGGGATTCAGTAATTAAACCTTCATGAATCCATTTTTGTTCTTTCATTCCAGGTAAAGCCTCCTTGAAGTATCAATTGATGGAGGAGGAACGATATTAGACAACCCGCCCCTTTTCTTTTTGTTTTCACAAATAAGAAGTTTCGGACCCAATTCGTATATTAGAAGGATTACCATATATAACACAAAACTTCTCCACCAATTCGTTCTAGTCGAGCCTCTCGGTCTGTCATTATACCTCGAGAAGTAGAAATAATTACAATTCCCATCCCACCTAAAATTCTAGGAATTCGTTGGTAGTTCGAATAGATTCGGAGACCAGGCCGGCTGATCCGTTTTAAATTTAAAAAATTTATATAAGACCTTTTCCTATTCCTTCTATGCCGTAGGGTTAAAACCAAAAAATCTTTTTTGGTTTCTTTATGTTTTCTCACGTTTTCGATAAAACCTTCTCGTAAAAGTATTTTAACAATATTTTCAGTGATATTAGTATATGCTATTCGAACCACCCTTTTTCTATCCATATCAGCATTTCGTATAGAAGTTATTATGTCAGCAATAATATCCCTACCCATGGTGAATTAAATTTCTTGGTGATCCCCAATTTTGATATAATCAACATATTTTTTTTTACTTATTTGTTTATGAATTTAAATTTAAATTAAAGGCATATGCGTGAGACACAATCTACTAAAAATTATGAATATATTTCTTAATCTCTTTCTTTCAAATACTTTACTATAACCAATGGTATTATCTTATTTTAGAAGACCTTACAATACCTCCGGAGCTAATGAAACTATTTTAGTAAAATTTAACTGTCTCAATTCCCGGGCAATTGCACCAAAAATTCGAGTTCCTTTGGGGTTTCCTTCTTGGTCAATGACAACTGCAGCATTGTCATCATATCGTATTATCATACCGTTATCACGTTTGAGTTCTTTACAAGTACGTACAATTACAGCTCTGACCACCTCTGATCTTGCTAGGGGCATATTTGGCACTGCGTCTTTGATCACAGCAACAATAACGTCACCGATATGAGCATATCGACGATTGCTAGCTCCTATGATTCGAATACACATCAATTCTCGAGCCCCGCTGTTATCCGCTACATTCAAAAGGGTCTGGGGTTGAATCATATCATTTTTTTAGAATCTATTCTTTCAATGCAAAGCAAAGAGTGAAGAAAAAAAAGAAATATTGTTTGTCCAAAGAAAGAAACCGGCACCTGTTATTGTTTTTTTATCCCCAAGACCTTTTTATTTTGATTTTGATTTTTTTATCCCGAAATAATGAATTGAGTTCGTATAGGCATTTTGGACGATGCTATTGAAATCGCCCTTCTGGCTATATTTTCTGTTACTCCACCCATTTCATAAAGTATTCGACCTGGTTTAACAACAGCTACCCAATATTCAGGGGATCCTTTCCCCGAACCCATACGTGTTTCTGCGGGTCTTACTGTAACCGGTTTGTCTGGAAATATACGTACCCATATTTTTCCACCGCGTCGTGCATTTCGTGTCATTGCTCGTCGACCTGCTTCTATTTGTCTAGACGTGATCCAAGCAGGTTCAAGTGCCTGAAGAGCGTATTTACCGAAAGAAATATGATTACCTCGATAAGATATTCCTTTCATTCTTCCTCTATGTTGTTTACGGAATCTGGTTCTTTTGGGGTTATAGTTGATGGTTGGTTCTGAATTCCATCTCTACTACAGAACTGGACATGAGAGTTTCTTCTCATCCAGCTCCTCGCGAATAATAAAATTTTCAAAATGTCTATTATTCATTTGTATATCTTGCTTTTTTAGCTAACTAAGCATATTAATATTTCTATTTTTAAATTGATATTTTTAAATATCATATTATTTTTTTATGTTCTAACGAATATTTGTTTTGTTTTTCTTTTTATCCTATTGGATTGAGCAAAAATTATCAATGCAAGAAGATAAAGTTTTCACGGGCGAATATTGACTCTTTTCGTCGCTATTTTAGTTGTAGGGTTAACTCATGACTTTTATTTTCCCAATAGATGAAGGAATTAGTCTCTGGTTTGTTTCGCCATCCCGATCAATGAGTCTGTTTTCAATAGATTTGGATTCACAGGTTCCATCGTTCCCATCGCTTCTTACTTAATGGTTAGGTCTGATTTCTACAACGGAGCTCATAATGAAATTTTTTCTTGAGCCAATTTTCTTAGTCTTTATTGGCTCGAAGCTCTTATTTTTTTTGTTCTATGAACGGATTCGTTTTCTTTTTTATGAATCCATATTGATTGATGCTTTATTACATTGCTTTTTTATGAGATGACTCATAAACCTTACATATTGGATGGAATTTTATATGTTGTTTTTGTTTTTTCTCCCCTTCTTTCACCCTTCCGTTTATCCACATATTTCTTCTTCGCTTCACAATTTATAATCAGATTTATTTTTCTTTTGTTTATGCAAAAAAGATTTCAGTTGCTACAGTGATATGACCAATATATCATATCTTGACTGGTTTTTTGGATCCAGATAATGTGAAGTGATGAGTTGGTTATTAGTTCTATAGTTATTTGTTTATACAAAAAAAAGGCTGGTCTTTTTTTTTATTTAATCCTATAACCCTAAAAAACCAACGAGTCGCACACTAAGCATAGCTATTATTTCAATAGGGATTTTTATTCAATCTTATAGAATTAGAATTGTTCATTTTGGTTTTGTTTTGATTGAACATAAAAAAGGAACGAATTTTTATTTTTTTGTTCCATTACTAGATCGAAGGGAAAGACAAGTAAAGTTTTATTATTCCCCGTCTATAAATATCCAAATTTTAATCCCTAAAACTCCATATATAGTTCGAACTGTATAAGAACAATAATCTATTTTAGCTCGAATGGTTTGGAGGGGAACCCTGCCTTCTCTGATCCATTCGACACGCGCAATTTCTTTTCCGTCGATACGCCCTGAAATTTGTACTTGAATTCCTTTTGTATCTGCTTGTTCAGTTAATTCAATAGCCTTTTTCATTGCTTTTCGAAAAGAAACTCTATTTTTTAATTGGCCGGCTATAAATTCTGCAAGAATATTAGGGCTTCCGTAAGGTTTTGCAATTCTTGTGATAGTAATGTTAAGTTTTCGGTTGACACAATGAAATTCTTTTTGTAGATTCATCTGCAATTCTTCGATTCCTCCCGGTGGATTTTCTATTAATAACTTTGGGAATCCCATATAGATAATGACCTGGACCAGATCGATTCGTTTTTGAATTTCTATACGTGCAATTCCCTCGACGCCAGAAGGAATTTTCATATTTTTTTGTACATACTTCTTAATAAAATCTCTTATTTTTTGATCTTCTTGTAGACCTTCGGAATAATTTTTTGGTTGTGTAAACCAAAGGGAATGATGACTTTGGGTTGTACCAAGTCTGAAACCGAGTGGATTTATTTTTTGTCCCATACCCCCCCATTAGTATACATATCATGATATGCCATAGGTGTATACTTATTTTTTGATTTAAGTTTTTTTGAGCA